TTTTTTTACTACGGGCCTAGCAAAAGAAAAATCGAGATAGGTTCCCATCGAATGGGATTCCCCCCTAAAAAATCGGACGTGAAGGTTTCCTCTCATCCGGCTAAAGTAGTTATACCAAATAAAGAAAGGGGTTCTTATTTTTAAACTTTGTTCAAAAAAACCCTACAAAAAGCTACTCCTTACTCAAGTTCCCAGTAAGGACCAATCTTTCATTGATTCATTCTTTTTTGACTTTAACAACTTTCTGAATTACTTTCAAATGGAAATGTGAAATTATTGAGTAGTCTACTTCCCCTCAAATAATGAATCCTCTTAAAGGAATATTTTGGGATTCATAAGGGATTTACTTGTCTATATATCGTTCCATTCGATCTTTTAGGCCCCCACTCACCTCGATGGTTATGCCGTAATGCCCCTTGAAGCATATATGCGATAGATAGACTCCTGTCACCATGCCATATTTGTTTGCTTGAACAGAACTTCTCTCTAAAAGAAACGGAATAGCCAATTCGTAGAATTGGTCTTTTTTTTTTCACGAGGTATAACGAGCAATTCCTATTTATCTCTTACGGAATCGGCCATGGATCAATACCCCTTCCATTTGGAAGTATTGAATACGCCCATAATTCTGAGCTTCATGTTACTCCTCCAAAGACACATGTCAGAATCGGGGGCATCCCAATCAGATTGAATGGGATGACAGTTTCTTATTATGAATCTGTAAAATGAAAATTTCGATCAAATCACACATCGCAGTATACTAGGCCTTCTAATTCCTTAAGAGGTTTATCTAAAAGATTCGCAATATAACTAGGAAGACGTTTCAAATACCACACATGAGTCACTGGACATGCGAGTTTGATGTATCCCATTTGATATCTTCGTATCCGAGAATCCACAAATTCCACCCCACATTGTTCACAAAATTTCGGGTCTTCTTTTTCAGCCCTGATTACTCTATAATTTCCACAAGCACAAATTCCACTTTTTATAGGTCCAGAGATTCTTTCACAAAACAATCCATCTCTTTCCGGTTTATTGGTTTTGTAATGAAAAGTATAGGGTTTTGTCACCTCTCCAACTATCTCTCCATTAGGTAGGATTTTGTTGGCCCAAGCCTTTATTTGTTGAGGAGAAACTGGTCCAATTCGAAGTTGTTGATGTTTATACCGATCGATCATAGAATAGAAATTCTGATTCATTCAGATCAAGCTTCCTTCCTATTGATCTGGAAATTCTTCTCAGATACAAGGAAATGATTCAGTTCCAGAGCCAAAGACCGTAGTTCTCGAACGAGCAATCGAAAAGATTCTGGAGCATCCTCTGGGTTAGGTAGTGTTCCTCCAATGATCGTAGCACCAAGTACTTCTTGACGAGTTCTAATATGATCAGATTTATAAGTAAGCATCTCTTGTAAAATATGAGCAACACCAAATCCCTCTAGAGCCCAAACTTCCATTTCTCCTACTCGTTGTCCTCCTTGCTTGGCCCTTCCTCTAAGGGGTTGTTGTGTAACAAGTGTGTAATGTCCACTGGAACGCCCATGGATTTTATCATCAACTTGATGAATTAATTTCAGGATATAGGACTTTCCTATTAGAACAGGCTGTTCAAAAGGATCTCCTGTTCTTCCATCAAATATTCTGCTTTTTCCCGGATACTCGGGTTCAAATACCCATGGATTTTTTGTTTGTTTACTGGCTTCATATAATTCAGGAAACACTAGTTTTCTCGACGAATCTTGCTCATATCTCTCATCAAAAGGTGCTATTCTATAATGTCTCTTTAGAAGATCCCCGGCTAACCCGAGTGAGCATTCAAATATCTGTCCCACATTCATTCGTGAGGGTACTCCTAATGGGTTGAAGACCATATCAACAGTTGTTCCATCTTGCAAATAGGGCATATCTTGTCTAGGCAAAATTTTAGAAATGATACCTTTATTCCCATGTCTTCCAGCGACTTTATCACCTACTTTGATTTCACGTTTCTGTGAAATATATACACGAATTATTTCTGAATTATAACTAGAATCCCCTTTTTTCTTTTTCTGGATCCATCTCACATCAATAACGCGACCCCTTCCACCTACACTTATAGGTAGTTTTAAAGAAGTTTCTTTTGCCGTGGATACCTGAATGCCAAGTATGGCTCGTAATAATCTATCCTCGGGGGCATACGAGGATTCGTTCGCTGTTTGAGGCGTTAATTTACCTACTAAAATATCACCTGCTTCTATCCAAGATCCCAGCATCACAATTCCATTTCTGTCTAAATTGCGGAGTAAATGAGCCTCTAAATGCGGTATTTCTTTAGTGATTCTTTCAGGACCTTGGCTTGTCACATGAGTCTGAATTTCATATTTTCGGATGTGAAAAGAAGTATAAATATCTTCATATACCAGACGTTCGCTAATTAGTACTGCGTCTTCAGAATTGTAACCTTCCCATGGCATATGAGCTACTAATACGTTTTTTCCTAAGGCGAGTTCCCCGCTAACCGTAGCCGCACCGTCCGCTAAAATTTGTCCCTTTTTAATGTATTTACCTCGTTGAACCTTAGGTTTTTGATGCATACAAGTGTTTTTGTTAGAACATTGATACATAACTAATGGAATGTTTATAGTGTCACCATTACTTGAGAAAACAATCTTGTGAGTATCCGTATAAATGATCTTTCCCTCGTGTTCGGCTATAACTGAAAGCCCTGAATCTAGAGCCGTTTGGCGTTCCAGCCCAGTCCCAACAATGCACTTCTCGGACCGAGAAAGCGGAACTGCTTGGCGCTGCATATTAGAACTCATTAAAGCCCGATTTGCATCATTATGCTCGATAAAAGGAATAAGGGAAGCTCCAATAGAAAAATATTGGAAGGGAAAAATGCTTCTAAGATGAATCTGTTCCCATGCAATACTTAGGAATTCTTGACGATATCGAGCTGGAACAACCTGTTCTTCCTGAATACCCCGATTCAAGGCCAAAGAATTTCCTGCTGCTATCATATAATATTCATCTCTACTTGGTGATAAATAAATCATCTGCGTCTCTTTTGATTTATTAGATATTTCATAAAACAGACTATCTATAGATCCCCAATGACCAATTCTCACATGAATTGCTAAGGATCCAATAAGACCAACATTGATTCCTTCGGACGTGTCAATTGGGCAAATACGCCCATAGTGGCTCGGATGTATATCTCGTATCCGAAAACTAGCAGTTCGTCCTGTCAATCCTCCAGGACCCAAATAACTCAACTTTCGCCCATGAACGGTTTGTGTCAATGGATTAGTTCGATCAAAAACTTGAGATAAGGGGTGTAGGCCAAAAAACGATTCAAAAGTGGTTGTTAATGAGGTTGAAGTTACCAAATTTTCAGGAGTCGGTATCAATTTATGTTTGATTGCTCCACATATAGTTCTTTGAACCGCATTTTCTAAACGAACAAGAGCCAATCCGAATTGATCCTGTAACAGATCTGCTACAGAACGAATACGTTTATTTTTTAAGTGATTCATATCGTCAAGTGTGCCCATTCCAAATTTCATTCCGATCAAATGATCCGTAGCAGCCAATACATCTCGCGGTAACAAAAATGTATTGTTCTGAGGTATATCAAGATTTAGTCTCCGATTCATATTTCGTCGACCAATCTTTCCTAATTCACACCTTTGTTGAAAAAATTTATTTTGTAATTCCTTACATAAGGACTCAGAAAATACTGGATCCCCATCTACACAAGCAAATTGTTGATAAAACTCCAAAATAGCATTTTCTTTTGAACCAATCGTGTTTTTCTCGTTATCATTCGGGAAAGACAAGAAAACCTCAGGGTAACAAACATTATCTAGAATTTCTCTTAGATTCGAACCCATAGCTGATGATAGAACTAGAATAGATATTTTTTGTTTCCTACTCACACGGGCCCATATCCTTTCTTTTCCATCAATTTCTAATTCTAATCTTCCTCCCCAATCTGATATTATAGTACTGGTATAGACAGAAATTTCTTTATGGTCCAATTCTGAACGGTAGTAAATACCGGGGCTTTGCAATATTTGATTGATTACAATTCTGTATATTCCATTTACTATAAAAGTTCCCAGGGAATTCATTAGAGGAATGTTTCCAATAAAAACGGTTTGTTCTTGCATATCTCTACCGCTTTTCCAAATTAATCCCGCGGGGACATATAATTCAGAAGAATATGTGAGTGATTCAGACACAGCATCTCTTTCTTTTATCAAGGGTTCTACCAATTGATATCGTTCCACAAATAATTTAAATTCAATTTCTTGATCTGTATCTTCAATTTTTGGAAACTTATCCAATTCTTCCGTCAAGCCTTGATTAATGAACCTACAAAATCCCTCAAATTGGATCTGACTAAATCCAGGTATTGTGGACATTCCCTCATTTCTATTACGGAGCATCTTAATCTTAAGTTTCCTCTTTATAGAATAAATCCCATTATTGTAGTATTGGCTCACTCTTCATCGAACTAACCATCCGGATCGATCTAGCAATGATGGAATGTATATTATGTTTACTGAATCACATGAAATTTGAGCCAACTCCATATCTATATTTTATATGTATGAACGGAGACAAGATGGAGGAATGAAGATAATTTTCGGCACAAGTTAGAATTTGCGACAGGTACAAATAGAAATGAATTGATAAAACACCCCCCCCCCAAAAAAAAAAAATCTGCCACTCACATTACACTTATAGAGTCTTATATAGAATATCAAAATTGATCCAATTTCTGCCTATTATTATGATATTACGATCAGATTGGGTACCAAAAAAATAAATGGATTCACGATTTCATCCGCTTTTCTATTCATTAGAGAAGATATTCAATGACAAATTGAAGCACGATAATTCTCTACAGGTATATGTGCATAAGAGAGACTCAACTCGGTATCTATCTGTTCTGTGTAACAATTTTTGTTCTGGGGTTTACATATACACATATATGTTGTTATAATTGAGATTGAAAAGGATTTCAATTCTTTTTTAAAAAGAATTGATTAGTCGTAAATCAATTTTCTTTATGCCATTAAGGAAATACGATTTGAGATACAAATTTAAGAATCGTTCACTAATTCAAAGAAAATCAAAAATAGATTTCCGACTGAAAAATTCAGGGCAGGAACCATTACCCATTTTCTTTGAATAAAAAAAAAAAATGACTAATTATTAATTATTATAGTAATTAGTATAGTAATAGTATTAGTAATAGAATATATATAATAGAATATAGATAGAATATAGATAAAATTTTTATCCATTTTTGATCGAATTTGGCGGCATGGCCAAGTGGTAAGGCGGGGGACTGCAAATCCTTTATCCCCAGTTCAAATCCGGGTGTCGCCTGATGAACAAATTGGGATTTATTATCCTGCTGATTTAATCGACGAATTCTTGTTCCGCAATCTGAGGGTTTCTAAAGGACACTCCTTTTTTGTTCCTAGGATTGAAGAGGAGATTATACGAAAGACGATGAAGACTTCCTAATTATCTTACACTACCTATACTAAGGTAGTGTCTACTAACTCTGTCTGGAATTAGATTGGATAGGACGATAGGAAATCCATTTATAGGAAGTTTTGAAAGGACTGAACTGAAGATATCCAGACTCACGAGAGGCTCTGAGTGCTCAGACATTCAATGTGAATGATTGGTCGGCTCTTATTCTTATAGAGTAAAACTAAAACGTTGAAAAACCAAAAATTGTATTTGCCGGGGGATTACAAAAAAAAAAAGAATGTATGTAATAGCGGTAGTGGCGTTTCCTGATTCTTTCACAGAAAGACAATAAGACTTATAAAAAATCGGAAATAAAATATAGGTATCTGAGAAAATAGATAGTTATCTATCTTGATGGTATATTTGTATGCCTTTTCTTTTGTTTATGAAAGAAAGGTAACAAAACAATAGGTCTTACTATTCCTACATCTTACATTAGAGGCATTCCTTTGATATTTCCTAAGAAAGGGTGTGTGTATCGTATTTGTGCTTAATGCTTCCCGATTCTACCAGAAATCCAATAAGATAGGATTTGTTATGATTGGGTTCATTGGATTGGTTCATCAATCGCCTTAAGTCAGAATTCTATTTTGACTCTGCGCCATTGATTCCACTATGATTATTGATCAATAATGGAATAATTCCTTGATAGAGATAGGGGACATAATTTACATGGATATAGTAAGTCTCGCTTGGGCTGCTTTAATGGTAGTCTTTACATTTTCCCTTTCACTCGTAGTATGGGGGAGGAGTGGACTCTAGGGGTACTACTAATTGAGTAATCGAATTGTATCAATTGTTTAATTAATCGTTTTGCGAAGACTTCCAAAAATGTCTCTGTTTCAAAATTATACTGGAATGAATACAGTCATGAATAATAACCATTCTATCAAACAATGAATGATTACCATAGTTATATTTATATTTATATATTTAGAAAATAAAATCTACGCATGATAGGAAATTTCTTCCACTTCCAACCAAATTATTCCTAAATATTCTATTTTGATGAACCGGCTTTTACCAGAATTATGGATATTACAATGAGAAAACCAATCCCTGTGTGTTTTTTTTTCTTTACTTTTACTGTTCTAAGTCTAAGAGAAAGTAATTCTCTTATTATGGCGATACATACTTTCTACCGGAAGCAACTAGTAGTTGTCCGCGGAAGTCGAGGTCCTACACATAATCAAATTAGATCTTTCTTTCATTAAGCGATCCACATATCAAGTCAAGCATTTCACCTTTCTTTTACTATGTAATATATATATTAATATAAAGAAATAGTATACTAGATAGTGTGTAGAAAGAACTATATATAGTTCTTTCTACACACTATCTCAGACACTTCTGATTCCAGCCCGATCATTTCACTTAATTTCAGACTTGGAGTTTGAATCCCTTTCTTTCATTTCTTCAATCATTGATAAGAACTAAACTAATAATTCAAATTTCATTCAAATTAATTATTTTGACTGACTGTTTTTACGTAGATGATAAGTAAAAAAGCAGTAGGAACTAGAATGAACAGTGCAGTAGCAATAAATGCGAGAATATTGACTTCCATAATCTCATTGTGTTTTTTTTTTTTGCTTCGCAATAACTCGGGATCTAATCCCATAGAGATGATAAATTTGACTCCTGTAAATTCAATAGTATAAATTCTATAATGATGATACTGAATAGTATCAATATTATGAATAACAATATAGCTGATCTATCAAATCGATTAATCGTCGAGAATTGAATAGTATAACATAGGAAGATCCTTTATACATACTAAATAAAAAAGGGGATTCCTGATCCCTGATCCAATAAAGAATCCTATTTCATTTTGCATCCTTTTAGACACTTTCTTTTCTATAATCTACCTTCTTTCTTATACAATTATCCTTCCTTATACTTATACATTACATACAATTATCTGATGAGATATCATATGACCGGTATTCAATGGTTCACACGT